TTTGGTGCTTCGACTCTTACATAAAGTTCTTGCTTGGACAATTCAAAAGTTGGAGAAGGTTTTTTACTAATAAATCGATAGTCAAAATCATTCCACTCAGGGTCTTTTATTCTATCAAAGCGTCGGATTTCTAAATTCTCATAGGGTCCCCCTGGAATTCCTTCCAGAGCCTGTTGGATAATTTTTATGGATTCTGTCATTTCACTGATTCGTACTAAATACCGAGCTAATGAATCCCCTTCTTTTTGCCATTGAATCTTCCAATCAAATTCGTCGTAACACTCATAACGATCAACTTTACGAAGATCCCATTGTATTCCGGAAGCTCGTAGCATTGGCCCTGATAAACCCCAATTTAGTGCTTCTTCTGCGCCAATAATGCCTACGCCTTCAACTCGTTCTAAAAAAATAGGATTACGTGTAATAAGCTTTTGATATTCAGCAACTCCGGTTAAAAAATAATCACAAAAATCCAAACATTTATCTATCCAGCCATGAGGTAGATCAGCAGCGACTCCTCCGATGCGAAAATAATTATGCATCATGCGCATACCGGTAGCAGCTTCGAATAGGTCATATATCAATTCTCGTTCTCGAAAAATATAGAAGAAAGGGGTCTGTGCCCCAATATCTGCCATAAAAGGGCCAAGCCATAACAAATGGGAAGCGATACGACTCAACTCCAACATAATAGTTCTGAGATAGCTAGCCCTTTTAGGTACTTGAATATTCCCTAGCTGTTCGGGTCCATTTACGGTTATTGCTTCTGTGAACATAGTAGCTAAATAATCCCAACGTGTTACATAAGGCAAATATTGTATAATTGTTCGATTTTCCGCAATTTTCTCCATCCCTCTATGTAAATAACCCAATATTGGTTCACAGTCAATAACATCTTCACCATCGAGAGTAACAATCAGTCTAAGAACACCATGCATTGATGGGTGGTGGGGGCCCATATTGACTATCATGAAGTCTTTTCTTGTAGTTGGTCCAATCATAAGTTTTTCCTGAGTCATTCTTCCATGCATTACTGAAAGTAAAAAGAAGTTCATCAAAATGCAAACGACTAAGCTCAAAGGGTATCACGCTTCAAATTAAATTAAGGAGTTTTTATTTCTATCTCTCGAATATCCAACTCATCAATTAATTCAATATAGCGTCCTCTATTTTTTTTTGACAAATAGGCTAGCAGTCGTTGACGTTTTCCCAAAATTTTTCGCAAACCTCTCTGAGATGAAAAGTCTTTTTTGTGCAATTCCAAATGTGAAGTAAGTCTCTTTATCTTAGTGGTGAAACTGAATACTTGAAATTCAACAGACCCTCTGTTTTCTTTTTGAGAAATAACCGAAATGAATGAATTTTTGACCATAAAAAAATTCTCCTTTCCCTTTTTACAGATATGGATTTTACCGATCAGTAATAATAATGCCATTAATTTGAATGTGGTATATACAATAATCTAATCCGAATTTCTTTATGAACTGCTAATTTTCTGAATTCAAATCAATCAATCCACTTTCCAATTTTAGATAGGAATAGAAAAGGATTGGTACATTTTCGCATCGAAGAATTTAGACCTAAAATGAAGAAGGTTCTGTTGATTCATTTCGAGATCTAATTGAGACATTATCCAATTTCGTATTGGATACTAGAATGAAATGTGAGACAAGACATGTGATCTGTGTATTTGTGTGCTTTCAGATACCCTATATTTTCTATCTATCCTATTTCAGATACCCTATATTATATATAGGGTATAGGATAGATAGAAAAAGTGTATTATCCACGAATTTTCAATCGTGGATAAAGATGTATTCTTAACATACTGAAACGACTGCCATTATTGGTATCAAACCAATAACGATTCATACAAGCTAAATCTTCTAATCGATAATTAGGCCAAAGAAAGTGCTTTAATTTCATTAATTTGAATTGATTTTTCTCTCTATCAAGATGGTTATTGTCATGTGAAACTTGTCTGCTGTTTTTTACGTTCTTTCCGTTCCAAAATACTGGATTTCTATCTACATCATTTCTATTCTTTGAATTCAAAGAAATTTGAATTCTGAATTCTCTACGACGTCTAAACGATAAAATATTTTCAGGAACAAGTAAATCAAAATGATTTTTGTCTCTATTTCTACTTATTCTGTTATGTGAAATAGCTTCATCAAAATCTTTCTTAAGAACATATCTTTCCTCTTGGTATTTCGGTTTGGTCTTAGTCTTACTCTTATGAACCAACGAAGTACCTATGGTTTGATACATAATAAATTGTCCATCTTTTTTTCCAGACAGACGAATGGGTTCTATAGTAAATACTTCTGTTTTCATGAATTTTTCAAAATTCTGAACCATCATGATATCCAAACTCAGTTGTCTCCTTTCAACCGAGGCTAGAAGAATTTTTCTTGGATCTCTCAGTCTAAGCAGGAGACAATACATCCTGATATTATTGATCATTCTTTGATTCAAAGTATCGTCGAATTTCAATTGAAAAAGAAAATAACGTTTCAGGAATAAATCTAGTTCTGTTTCCGTGTTGCTTTTTTTTTTTTTCTTTTTCCCTTTTTTCATGCCTGATCTTTCAGAATTTTCTTTAATATCTTTTTGTTCTGGGAGAACAGATTTAAGATCTCCTCGGCTTGTGGATTCTTTTTCTTTTTGATTTGGATGATTCGATGCTATCAAAAAACTTCCTTTTTCCTTGTCATTGATCTTTTCCTTGTCATTGATCTTTTCCTTGTCATTGATCTTTTCCTTGTCATTGATCTTTTCCTTTTCAGTACTACTACTATTTTGATTTCTATTCAAATTTATATTTTGATTTCTATTCAAATTTAAAAGAAGTAATTTGCTTGGTATAACCCAAGGTTTCGTTTTATATGCATTAGAAACGAACAAAAATTCTGGGAAGAACCAACGATTCGATACGAGATCCTCTAGCATTTTTTCATTCATTCCCATCCAATCAAAAAATCCGTTTGAATTTGGTGGATTGATTTCTGGAATCATATCTGGAATCCGAAGATAAAAAAGATCATTTTTCTGAATTTTTTCAGAATTATTAGTACGCACTTTTTTCCTTTGATTCCTATTGGTATCGATCATGATCCAGGACTCAATTTCGTGTTTTTTTCTAAGATCAAAATGGAGAATTTTCCAATCCAAATATTTTGGATCGGTCGTTTTTTCCATATATGGAATCTTTCCTAGAAAATTCTTAATAGGGAAGTTCCCCGGCCTATCAAAAAGTTTAGCCGTTTTATAAGAAATCTCTTGGTTCGTATTTCCTTGAAACGGAGATCTATAAAAACAGCATTCCCTTTTATTTTCATAATTAAGAAATTGATATGATAAAAGATCATATCTATAGTATTTTTGAAAATTATCTTTTTGATTAGATAATGAATCCACTTCAAATTGTTTTTGTTTTTTGAAATGGTCACATTTGCTAAAATTTTCATTTTTAGCTATACGACGCTGATGAACTCTATTTCGCCATTTTTCTGGTATTAATCTAGACCATCTGATCTGAGATAAATCGTATTGATAATGTGCTCTTAACCCTCTTAAGCAGGTTTTCCAGTGATTCATTTCATAACTCGAATGACCCATTCCTTGTGTTTCAAAAGGAGCCTTTATTTCGGGCTTAAGAAAAAAAGGGCTTCCTTGATGTTGAAGAACAGATTTATACGAGTTACTAAGTTGGTGTGATAATTTGTAAAATACATATGCTTGTGACACGCAGGATAATTCATAAAAAAGATGTGAAATTATTTGACTATTTCCAATAGAATCAAGTGCCTTTTTGATAGTAGAAATAATTGGATTTTTCTTTTTTTTATTCATTTTTTCTTCTTCATTATTTTCTTCTTCATTATTAGAAATGGATTTTTTTTTTGTTGATTCAAGAGAAAGTTCTGTATTCATTCTGGGAATATTCATGATAGATAAAAAGATATCGGTGTATATTCTTTGAATGAAAGATTTGAAAAACAGGGGTAATTTAGCGATTAATCTAGCAGCTCTTCTTTTTAATATTTGCCATTTTTCGAATCTTTTAGCATTATAACTTGTTTTGTTAGGACTAAGATTATTGATTCTTGGAGTTACTTTTTTTTTCTCTTTTGTGATTCTTTCTACTTGATTTCGAATTGTACTTGTTCTATCAGTGAGATTCTTCATTTTTTTTTCTGTCACTGAAGAATTTTTCCAACTCGGAGATGTAATTTGATTAACTGATTCGTGAATCATCTGATTGCTGATTATGGAATCTTTTTCTTCTTTAATTTCACTCGATTCATATACTTCTACTTCTTTTAACCGCAATAATCGAATTGGATTTACTTTTGAAAGTTCTTTTATTATTCTTGTTATAAAAATAAGACTTTTGATAACCCAATTGTTTGTTTCTTTTGAAACTTGTTGAAATAATTTAGTTTTTCCTTTGAAAACTATTCGAGCTCGAAAATAGTGCTTCGGTAATTGTCGAATTTTTTTTTCGAGTTCCTTTAAAATGGGTTTAAAAAAGGAAGGTTGTTTTCGGGGCGAACCAAAAGGACGTGCAGCTTCCCTTCCCGAAACTGTTAAAAAACAAAAATCCTCTTTGTTGTTTTGCATTAGATTTTTCTCAGAGGATCCTAGGTTCGATTTGTGCCAAGGTTTCAAACGGAAAGGAAATAAGATTTTTATCTGAATACCGTCCAGGAACCAATTTTTCGGAAATTCTGTTTCGGATAATGGAACACCGTTATAGGTACATTTAACATGCATCTCTTGATTCAATTCCTGGAAATCCTCAAACCATTCAGGACGTTGCAATAGCAACATACGTCCAATATTTTTCGCAATTATGAATGAAGGGAATCTAATATATTTTCTAGAAAAAGAGTGACTTAATAACAGCAAACCTCTTATTGGTTGCCCCCATGGAATGTTATCCCAGGCCTCTGCTATCTCTATTCGCGCTTCCTCCCTTTTTCTGTTCTCCTCTT